GCTTGGATATTGGACGGGTGCTCTCAAACGTTTACAACAACTCGAAAAAGAGGCAAATTAAGAGTCTAAGAACACGAACTTGCAGAACTCTATTTATTATTTAATAGATATTTTCGTATAATAGAATATCGATTAAATAATAATAAGAGGTACAAATAGTAAATCGAGGTACACATTCTATGACCATTCTTAACTTTCCCTCTTTTTTGGTACCTTTAGTAGGCCTAGTATTTCCGGCAATCACAATGGCGTCTTTATTTCTTTATGTTCAAAAAAATAAGATTGTTTAGAACCGATGGGATAAAATCTCATTCATTTGGTTTTAGACTTCTATAATAACGCCGGTATTAGTAAAAGATGGTATAAGCAGCTTCCGGCGAAAAACTGCAGAACCACGATATATGGGTAAATGGAGTATGTGGATCTCTTTAGTGGGGTCGTACGAAGGTAGTTTAGATCGAATCAATTTAATGAATTATTCCTTAATGAATTACTCTTAAAAGTTCCTATCAAACTAGTGCTAGTTGATGAGAGTTACTTCGGAAACAGAAAGACTAACGTCAAATTCATTTGGGATATTCTCTCAATTCTAAGAAACTGAAACTGGATCAAGTATGAGTTGTCGATCAGAACAGATATGGATAGAACCTATAACGGGATCTCGAAAAACAAGTAATTTCTGCTGGACTGTTATCCTTTTTTTAGGTTCATTAGGATTCTTGTTGGTTGGAACTTCCAGTTATCTTGGGAGAACTTGGATATCTTTATTTCCGTTTCAACAAATTGTTTTTTTTCCACAAGGGATTGTGATGTCTTTCTATGGGATCGCGGGTCTTTTTATTAGCTCCTATTTGTGGTGCACAATTTCTTGGAATGTAGGTAGTGGTTATGATCGATTCGATCGAAAAGAAGGAATCGTGTGTATCTTTCGTTGGGGATTTCCCGGTAAAAATCGGCGTATCTTTCTCCGATTCCTTATAAAAGATATTCAGTCCGTACGAATAGAAGTTAAAGAGGGTCTTTATGCTCGTCGTGTCCTTTATATGGATATCCGAGGACAGGGAGCCCTTCCATTGACTCGTACTGATGAGAATTTGACTGCGGGGGAAATTGAACAAAAAGCTGCGAAATTGGCCTATTTCTTGCGTGTACCCATTGAAGTCTTTTGAGAACTGTGATAAAATTTCTCAGCAGGAGGGGAAAAACTCACGAATCCTCTCTTTCTATCATGAATTTCTATAACATAAAAAACTGAGGTTTATTGCGAACATGGATTCGAACGAAAGTAGGCGTATAAAGGAGAAGTAGAAAACAAAACGCTTTTTATTTTTGGGTTTTTTATGGGTATGTAAATCTACACAATTCAATTCACTAATAACAAGAAGTAACAAATTGAAACAATAGATTTCTTGCATACTCAAGCATTTAGAAAAAAACTTTCCCAGTTTCTATTTTCTATTTTAAGTCCAATATCTCGAAAAAATAGAAAAATCCAGACTTGGTGAAATTGAAACTTTAGATTCAGATAGATCATATGTAATTTTTTTGCAATCGACACGCCTTAATTTATCTGTTTTTGTGCTCCTGACTGTCCAAACAATTGGATCCCTTATAACGATTAAGGATAACTAGTCAATTCCTGCTTTGGTTTGCTGCTCATTTTTGATCATCATAAGTTTCTGACGAAACTTCCCTCAATTATTCGCTCCCTGACTCCTGAGAGTCAGTGAAATTTTTGAAATATTCGAATTTTTCTAGAATACTAGAAAGGGAGTTCTTTCGTCTCAAAATAGGAATCAGATTCAGTCCTTAAAGTTGTTCTTTCAGGTACGCCTCGAGGGGAGATACTTTTACCCAATGGAGTTGATATATCGAAAAAGAATATTTTTTGGATTCTTTATTCATTCGAATTCAAAGTAGCTTCGTAAGTCAATTTCTGTACTCTTGCTCGATTCAAGAACTAAGGCCTAACGCACAAAGAAAAAGATTTGAAGAGATTCCTCGGTTCGATCCCTTGCAATAGAACTCGTGTGTAAGCGAAATATTAGAGGGCCTCGAGTCGACGACTGAGGGGGTTTATTAACAATTCATAGCTGAAAAAATGGCAAAAAAGAAAGCATTCACTCCTCTTTTATATCTTGCATCGATAGTCTTTTTGCCCCGGTCTATTTCTCTCTTATTTACTAAAAGTCTAGAATCTTGGGTTACTAATTGGTGGAATACTGCGCAACCCGAAACTTTTTTGAACGCGATTGAAGAAAAGAGTATTCTCGAAAAATTCATAGACTTAGATGAACTTCTCCTTTTGGACGAAATGATCAAGGAATACGCAGAAACACCTCTCCAAAACCTTCGTATAGGACTCCAGACCGAAACACTCCAATTAATCAAGATGCACAACGAGGATCGTATTCATACGATTTTGTACTTATCAACAAATTTGATCTCTTTCCTTATTCTAAGTGGTTATTCTATTTTGGGTAATAAAGAACTTGGGACTCTTAACTCGTGGACTCAGGAATTCCTATATAACTTAAGTGACACAACAAAAGCGCTTTCTATTCTTTTATTAGCCGATTTATGTCTCGGATTTCATTCGACCCGTGGTTGGGAACTACTAATTCGCTCTGTCTACAAAGATTTTGGATTTGTTCATAATGATCAAATTATATCTTGTCTTGTTTGTATTCTTCCAGTCATTCTCGATAGCATTTTTAAATATTGGGTTTTCTATTATTTAAATCGTCTATCTCCGTCACTTGTAGTGATTTATCATTCAATAAGTGAAAAATGATCGATGAATATGAAATTCATCGAATTCGAATGTTTTGTACTTTGTAGTTGTACATACGGAAAGCATTGCAACTCGTCCTTTCTTTTTCCATTTTGATGACCCCGGGGAATTGATCCTAGATTTTATTCCCATAACAATCTTCCCATCAATAGCAGAATCGTGGATAGGAAACTCGATTAGTAACCTACTCAATTTATTGTAGAAATTTTCCGTATCAATGATTGGACCATGCAAACTACAAATACTTTTTCTTGGCTAAAGGAACGGATTACTCGATCCATTTCCGTATCGCTCATGCTCTATATGCTAACTCAGACATCTATTTCAAGTGCTTATCCCATTTTTGCCCAGCAGGGTTATGAAAATCCGCGCGAAGCGACCGGGCGTATTGTATGCGCCAATTGTCATTTAGCTAATAAGCCTGTGGATATTGAGGTTCCACAAGCGGTACTTCCCGATACTGTATTTGAGGCAGTTGTTCGAATTCCTTATGATATGCAACTGAAACAAGTTCTTGCTAATGGGAAAAAGGGCACTTTGAATGTCGGGGCTGTTCTGATTTTACCGGAGGGGTTTGAATTAGCCCCTCCCAATCGTATTTCCCCCGAGATGAAAGAAAAGGTAGGCAATCTGTCTTTTCAGAGCTATCGCCCCAATAAAAAAAATATTCTTGTCATAGGCCCTGTTCCCGGTCAGAACTATAGTGAAATCACCTTTCCTATTCTTTCTCCAGACCCCGCTACTAAGAAAGATAGTCACTTCTTAAAATATCCTATATATGTCGGCGGAAACAGGGGAAGAGGTCAGATTTATCCCGACGGGAGTAAGAGTAACAATACAGTTTATAATGCTACAGCAGCCGGTATAGTAAGTAAAATCATACGCAAAGAAAAGGGGGGATACGAAGTAACCATAACGGATGCATCGGATGGACGTCTAGTGGTTGATATTATCCCCCCAGGGCCGGAACTTCTCGTTTCAGAAGGCGAATCTATCAAATTGGATCAACCGTTGACGAGTAACCCTAATGTGGGCGGATTTGGTCAAGGAGATGCAGAAATTGTACTTCAAGATCTATTCCGTGTCCAAGGTCTTTTGCTCTTCTTGGCCGCTGTTCTTTTGGCACAAATCTTTTTGGTTCTTAAAAAGAAGCAGTTTGAGAAGGTTCAATTGTCCGAAATGAATTTCTAGACTCGCGAACTTTTCAACATCAAGTTCGTAAAAAGACTCAAACTCATTTTATCCCTTAGCGATGAAAAAAATGAAATGCTAAAAAGACCTTAGCTTGTTTATCCTTTTTCTATGAGATGACAGGAAGTCCTTCTACCGCATTCCTAATCCTAGGATGTAGATTGTGAAGAAGACTGTTTGACTTGACCCCGCCTTTCTTGGGTTTTTTATCCAAATTGGGGCGATGCGACTATCTTACTATTCGAAGAGTTAACTATCCGAAAATGCATCAATCTCAAGAGTTTTTGATTCATTCAAGTCGGCTAGATACTAAACATAAGTAAGCGAGAAATTGCAGGGAAAATGAGGGGAACAAATAATTCTCGGAGAGGTTCTTCGTCTTTCTAGTCTTCGACACAAGAAAAGGAAGTTTCTACACCCCTTTCTTGTGTCGAAATAAGACTGAGTCTTGATTCTGTTCGTCAAAGATTTCTAGTCGTAGTTTCTAGTTTTCGAGGTGGACCAGAACTTTTTCTAGTTATTACGTCTCTAGTTATTCTCTAATTCTAGAATTTCGAATCGAATCAAGTGGTGGACCAAGAAAAAAGAGGGGTGAATTTTTGGAGTAAATAGAACTTCTTCAATGAACTTCGAATAAATAATTTGGGATGAGATACTCTAAACAAAAACAATAAAATAAAGAGATATAGATATCGAAAAAGAAAAGGATAAAGCTTTTTTGTTTTTGATCGAAAATACGGACGAAAATAGATTTTCTATTCCTATAAAATCCTAGGTCAGACTGCGATGAAAAGAAATTCTTGCTTTAACTAAACAGTTCTGGATTTCAAGTCGAATTGGCGAATCCGGTCTATTTCCACATTCATAGGAGTGCGTCTATGCTTCTGCTTTACGAATATGACATTTTTTGGGCATTTTTAATAATATGCAGTCTTATTCCTATTTTGGCCTTTTTTATTTCGGGAGTCTTAGCCCCCATTCGCAAAGGGCCGGAGAAACTTTCGAGTTATGAATCCGGTATCGAACCTATCGGCGAGGCTTGGTTACAATTTCGAATTCGTTATTATATGTTTGCTCTAGTTTTTGTTGTTTTTGATGTTGAAACGGTTTTTCTTTATCCATGGGCGATGAGTTTCGATCTATTGGGTGTATCTGTATTTCTGGAAGCTTTTATTTTTGTGCTTATTTTAATTGTTGGTTCGCTTTATGCATGGCGAAAGGGGGCATTGGAATGGTCTTAGCTCCGAAATATTGAGATAATAAAAAGAAAAAAGGAAAAATTGAGACAGTTATGAATTCCATTGACTTTCCCTTACTTAATCGAACAACCCAAAATGCAGTTATTTCAACTACACCAAATGATCTTTCAAATTGGTCAAGACTCTCTAGTTTATGGCCGCTGCTCTACGGTACCAGTTGTTGCTTCATTGAATTTGCTTCACTAATAGGCTCACGATTCGACTTTGATCGGTATGGACTAGTCCCACGCTCAAGTCCGAGACAAGCAGACCTCATTTTAACCGCCGGAACCATAACAATGAAAATGGCCCCTTCTTTAGTGAGATTATATGAACAAATACCAGAACCTAAATATGTGATTGCTATGGGAGCATGTACAATTACAGGAGGGATGTTCAGTACCGATTCTTATAGTACGATCCGCGGCGTGGATAAGCTAATTCCCGTGGATATTTATTTGCCGGGTTGTCCACCTAAACCAGAAGCAGTGATAGATGCTATAACAAAACTTCGAAAAAAAATATCTCGAGAAATCTATGCAGATAGAATTCGGTCTCAGCGAACGACTCGTTGTTTTACGACCTCTCACAAGTTGAAGGTTTTTTGTAGTAGTCATACTGGAAATTATGATCAAGGACTCCTTTCTCAACCGCCATCTACTTCAGAGATACCGCTCGAAACCTTTTTCAAATACAAAAGTCCAAGTTCAGTCGCTTTCCACGAATTCGTGAATTAGACAGGATTCTTTTGTACAGAATCAAACCAAATCATAAGGCATGGCTCAATCTTCATAAATTTCATCGGAACTGTGTGAAATACTTATACAAAACATGCGGGAGAGAGAAAAAAGATGCAGGGTCATTTGGCTGCTTGGCTAGTCAAGCACGGGCTAATTCATAGATCTTTGGGCTTTGATTACCACGGAATAGAGACTTTCCAAATAAAGTCCGAGGATTGGCATTCCATTGCTGTCATTTTTTATGTATATGGTTACAATTATCTACGCTCCCAGTGTGCCTATGATGTAGCACCGGGCGGACTCTTAGCTAGTGTGTATCATCTTACGAGAATAAAGTATGGCGTGGATCAACCCGAAGAGGTCTGTATAAAAGTATTTGCCTCGAGGAGGGATCCGAGAATTCCGTCTGTTTTCTGGGTTTGGAAAAGTGTGGATTTTCAAGAACGGGAATCCTACGATATGGTGGGAATCTCTTATGCTAATCATCCGCGTTTGAAACGTATTTTAATGCCTGAAAGTTGGATAGGATGGCCCTTGCGTAAAGATTATATTGCCCCCAACTTTTATGAAATCCAAGATGCTCATTGAATGCTAAAACATGGATCTTCACTTCTAGAATTCTATAGATTCCAGGCTCTGTTCTCGGTGAAATATAGGAATTTAGGTCTCATTTGTAGTCTGGCTAGGATAACAAAGAAGACCGGACACTTAGGGCTTCATTGGGATTCTCAAATTGGAAGATACGTAGTTCGGAGGATCCAAGCCAATCGAATGAACCAAATGAGTTCTGCATCATGAACTTTGTTGTGCGCACATCACTTAGACGGACGCTAATAAAGGCATGTAATGTAGGAGGCAATGAAAAAGAGAATTTGAAAAAAGACAAGGGAATGAAAGGGTATCGGATTTGATTTCTATTCGTTTTTTTTTTGAAGGAGAGGAGAAATCAACTCAAAAGAATAGAAATCTAGAATCTCATTTCTTAGATACTTTGTCTAAGAAAGTCTTTACCCATCTATCAAATCAAAATAGATGGGATATCTCTCTAAAAACCGAGAGGACTAATATCTATTATGATCTAGACTCTTAATGAATGTAATTCAAATGTATCTCGCTTCATCTCAATTACTTTCTAGAGGCTCAGCCAAATGAATCGTGTGTCAGGAACCAGATTTGAACTGGTGACACGAGGATTTTCAGTCCTCTGCTCTACCAGCTGAGCTATCCCGACTATTCCCGATACTGCATCCTCATTTTACTCGAGAAGTTAGGTATATGTCAATTGAAAGGATATTCGAAAGTTTCGTCCAGGTCCCGGAATTTATTGGGTCGTCAAAAGACCAACTTAGTAAGTTTCAGGATGAATAAAAATCTCCAGTGTGAATCATTCCCATTCAAATGTTGATTCCTTCCTCAAAGATGTTTATTTGTACATGTTACTCTATCCCACAAAACTCGTGAGAAGAGAAAAACCTTTCCGCTCAGAGCGGTTTGGAAAAGCGTAGGTGAATGGGAAAGAGAAGGAATTTGGCAGCGCGCACGAAAAAAAGGATCAATATAAAGAAAAGGATAGACTCAAGCGTTAGACCGCGAAATGGGCTCTTTGGGGATAGAGGGACTTGAACCCTCACGATTTCTAAAATCGACGGATTTTCCTCTTACGATAAATTGCATTGTTGCCAATATTGACATGTAGAATGGGACTCTCTCTTTATTCTCGTCCAATGACTCAATTCTTAAAAAGATCGATCAGACTCTGGAGTGAATGATTTGTCTCTTCATTCTTCAATCGGAATCGATTCCAAAGAATTCTTCCATTTTTCATATAACAAATACAGATTCGAGTCGTCATTAATCATTTGCTATTTTCTAGTAGTTCAGTACTTATACCTTACCGATGTATATTAGGGATATCCTTCACTCTTTCTGACGTCTCAAGAGAAAGATTCCTTTACCAACGGAAGACAATCAACTCCATTTGTTAGAACAGCTTCCATTGAGTCTCTGCACCTATCCTTTTTGATTTTCGCTTTCCGAACCTTGTTTTCAGAAAACGGGATTTGGCTCAGGATTGCCCATTTTTGTTAATTCCAGGGTTTCTCTGAATTTGAAAGTTCTCACTTAGTAAGTTTCCCTACCAAGGCTCAATCCAATTAAGTCCGTAGCGTCTACCCATTTCGCCATATCCCCCTTTGAGATTAGGATCTCACTGTGATGTCCTTCCCACTTGTCTTTTAGTTCTACCCGCACTATATGAATTTAGTAGAGACTTATTGCTCTCTCGAAAAAGTCTTTTCTCATCTTTGCTTTTTGGTCCAATCAAAAAAGATTTTATCATTTATGTCTCTACAATTCAATAGAAGTGGATCCATCCCATATATCTATCTGTCCTCCGTCGATCACTTTTCTATGTAATTTCTGTTATTTAAACGGTCGATTTTTTGTCCGAAATTCCCCCTTTCCGAATGAAAGCAGCGGCATGTCTCATTTGTTAGAACTAAGAATTCCATTCAAGAATTCGAATTTGCAAGATAGATGATAGGGAAGAAAAGAGAGAAGGGAAATCAAAAGAATTTCAAATGTCGGTTGAATTCAAAAACAAAAAAATGGAAGATTTATTCATTTCTTATTCAATAATCTATAATATTATTGTGAGGAAAGAAGTCGAAATTCGATAAGCCCAAATGAATCGTTATGTTCTATAAGATTTAAGATCTTTTGAAATTCGATATTTTCTTGTTTTTGATTCATATTTAGTCTGAATAGCTCAAAATTTCAAAAAAATTGTATTCTAATAGTTAATAGAAAGAAAGGATTCTGAGAGTTTATTGAATTCCTCGATATGTCGAATTTCTCGTATGTCAGCCTACTTAGCTCAGAAGGTAGAGCATCGCATTTGTAATGCGATGGTCATCGGTTCAATTCCGATAGTAGGCTTTTCTCTCTTTCTTTTTTTGATTTTTCATCATTGAGAATGTCAAAGACTAGTGAAAAAAATGTCTTCCGCTTTTGCTAAAAGTCATCGATTTCTAGTCGGTTATAGGAACTTCCAACTAGGACATAAAAAGATCCTTTTCTATATCTATATAGAGAATAGAACGTAAAGAACTGGATAGTTCTTTTTCTATATCTATATAGAGAATAGAACGTAAAGAACTGGATAGTTCTTTATCCTTTTCTTTTTCTATATCTATATAGAGAATAGTAAAGGAAAGAGCTGGATAGTTCTTTTTCTATATCTATATAGAGAGTAGAAAGTAAAGAACTGGATAGTTCTTTATCCTTTTCTTTTTCTATATCTATATAGAGAATAGTAAAGGAAAGAGCTGGATAGTTCTTTAGCCAATTCATCTCGTTAGTCTTTAATAGTACATTTGAGTCAATTTCACTTGATTTCTTATTTAGTTCAGTTTGAGTTTAGTTTTATTCTGTAAAATGAAATTTCACCAATAAGAGTGAAATATAAATAAGAGGAAGGAGTCTTTATGTCACGTTACCGAGGACCTTGTTTCAAAAAAATACGCCAGCTGGGGGCTTTGCCGGGCCTAACTAATAAAAGTCCCAAAGACCGAAAGGAGCGCAGAAAGCAATCGGGGAAAAAGTCTTGGAAACTACCCGTATATCGTATTCGCCTACACGAAAAACAAAAATTGCGTTTTCATTATGGTCTTACAGAACGCCAATTGCTTAAATACGTTCGTCTCGCCGGAAAGGCCAAAGGTCCGACGGGTCAGGTTTTACTACAATTACTTGAAATGCGCTTGGATAACATTCTTTTTCGATTGGGTTTGGCTCCGACTATTCCGGGCGCTCGCCAATTAGTTAACCATCGACATATTTTAGTAAATGGTCGGATCGTAGACATACCAAGTTATCGCTGCAAACCCCGAGATACTATTACGGCAAAGGATGAGGGAAAATCGAAAGTTCTAATTCAAAATTCTCTCGATTCCTCTCGTCACAAGAAATTACCAGACCATTTAACTCTTGACCCAGTGCAATATAAAGGATTCGTCAATCAAATAATAGATAGTAAATCGGTCGGTTTGGAAATAAATGAATTGCTAGTCGTAGAATATTATTCTCGTCAGACTTAAACCGAACGAAAAGAAAAAATTTTTCTAATAAGATAAAGTAATAAGGTAAAATGCGGACAACTTTGCTCCCTTTCGGCGAAGTAAAGTAACCTAAGGTTAAGAGAAAGAAGGGTTTGAGCCGTATTTTTCTCGTATTTCGGTATCATAGAGAGGGAGATTTTCTTTCCTTATCTCCCCCTTTCTTTCCAGTCTTTTACGTGCCACAGCCATTAGGAATAGAGAATCTATATCAAAGAACGGTCGAACTGTATGGAAGACTGATATCGATTCTTATTTGATCTCGTGTGGTTAGTAAGATCAGTGCGTTAGGTCAAGGTACGGAAAGAGAGGGATTCGAACCCTCGGTAAACAAAAGCCTACATAGCAGTTCCAATGCTACGCCTTGAACCACTCGGCCATCTCTCCTACATAATGATTATGACCCAAAAACCGAGTGAATTGCGAGTCATTTATCTGAATTATTGGGTAGGTCCGACTAATCAACTCTAACGATAAAAAGCTATCAAAATAGAAAATTTTTGATCCAAGTCAAAGAAAGATTTTTCCTTCGCGGCTCCCGAGATAAAGAGAACCTTGCTTTACTTGCGAAAACGGTTAACTCTTCCTGTTTGCTAAAACAAGGTTCTCTTCTTTGTCGGCGTATCCCTTTCTTCCCGATTCAATCACGAAATTAGAAATTAGAACAAATCGACCGATTGAGGAATCTATATTTTATAGACGCGAATTAATGGATCTCTTTAGATCATCATTCTAGTTAGACTAGGATTCGATACCCTAAGACTTCTCAAACTCCTTTCCAATCCAGGTTTCGAATTATCAACAACAAACCTCTAGGCCCTCGATCGAGGACAAATTCCTAAACTATCTTTTCTATGGGATTGTTTTTCTATTTGGATTGTCTCGTGTATCCCCGCTATGTCCATAAGACAAAATAAAATAGGCGGTTATTCTCTTCTCATCATAGACTGATTATGAGTATTCGATCCTTTTTCTTCTTTGGATCCTAATTCCATCAAAATTTCGTGGGTTCTTTTAATCTGTAACTTGAATGTCATCGGCATCGTTTCCGTCGTTGGTTATACGATTCCATTAGAATGAAATCTAATCAGGTTGCAATATTTTGTTTTTCGTTCTTATCAATTCCTGTGAAAAGGAACAATTTGAATAGTGAATAGTTGAATAGAAGGCACATATATATATATTTTTTTTGAATGACTCTATTTTTATGTTATTTCGTACTGTACTATTCTTTTCGTTGTGGGATCCTGTTTCCATGAGAGAGAGGGAGTGCTAAGAATTTTTGAATGGATTGCTGCCTATGCCTAGACCGCGAATAAATGGAAATTTTATTGATAAGACCTTTTCAATTGTAGCCAATATATTATTACGAATAATTCCGACAACTTCAGGAGAAAAGGAGGCATTTACTTATTACAGAGATGGTGCGATTTGATTTTTTGATTCCTCTTAATCTTACGCGAAAGACACGCGATTCGGAATCGGGATAAAAAGAAAAAGAAATCTACGCTTGTTGAAGGTAAAGTTTGGAAATAGAACAACTCCTTCTGTTGTGTATCCTCGATTAATGCAGCCTCAAATACTAAGTTTGAATTGTCGATTCGAGTATTGAGCGAAGGTTTATACCTATTGGTTCGTTATTACAGGTCAATCCTACGCTACTAGTACCAATAGGCAGCATCGGGGAAGAATCACTACACCCGGGAATCCATAAACAAAAACTTTGTGAGACATTATCCCTTTCCTTAGCAGGCTCGGGACTACGAAGAATGGTTGGGACAACAAACATCCATCGTGTTTGTATTTTGGATACCCGTAGAACCGTCGAAGGCTGTTGAAATGACTCATTCCTGGAAATTCAGGGGGCGCTGAGAACAAAGAAATTGTTGGAGTTCTCATTTCTCTCTAGTACCACTAGGGTCGCTGTTAAGAAAGGATCTCTTGCAGGAAGGTTGGCTAGAGATTTCGTGTAAAAACACCAGCCCTGTTCAGTTCATAATGAGAATATTTTTATCTTTTTTGATTCCCTGTATTATTTTCATTATGTACATAAGAGAGGAGCCGTATGAAATGAAAATCTCATGTACGGTTCTGGAACGGAGATTCTTTGATTTGAATGACGACCGTAACGGATGTCAGCGCAATCCGAAGGCAATTATGCGGAAGCTTTGCAGAATTATTATGAAGCTATGCGACTAGAAATTGATCCCTATGACCGAAGTTATATACTTTATAACATAGGACTTATCCACACAAGTAACGGAGAACATACGAAAGCTTTGGAATATTATTTTCGAGCGCTAGAACGAAACCCATTCTTACCACAAGCTTTTAATAATATGGCCGTGATCTGTCATTACGTGCGACTATCTCCACTATAGAAAGAAAGGGGGAAAGAAAGATCAAATCCGCTAGTAAAGAC